AAAACCCATATAGTTGATCTTTTGCACCCGCTTCAAGCCATGATCACTAATTAACCAATCTTGGGGTAAACAGTTTCTAATATTTATGTTTACTTTCACTTCACTCTTGTACATAGAAAATGAGATTCAATCTTTTTACTGCAAATTTAGAAGCTGTTTCTTTCACTCATATAACTATCTGGTTTAGTTCATCAACCCGAATGATGAATCAAAAATAAAAATATATTCAACTCAGCAAAGGCCCTTTCTAGAAAGAAAAGAAGTAGGATCAATTTTATGTCTCAACGAATCACACGTAGAGATATTGATAACACACATAGAGTTAATGGGATTTCATAACTAATTGATTGAGCAGCAGCTCGTAAACCGCCTAAAAAGGAATATTTATTATTTGATCCATATCCTGACATAAGAAGTCCAATGGGAGCAATACTTGAAATTGCAATCCATAAAAAAACACCGATACTGAGATCAGCTAGAACAAGATGATAGCCAAAAGGAATTACTAAATAACTTAGTAGAATCGATATGACTGCGATGGATGGTCCGATACTGAATAAACGAATATCTCCTCGAGATGGCAGAAGATTCTCTTTGAAAAGTAATTTTGTACCATCTGCTAGAGCTTGAAGAATTCCAAAAGGGCCGGCGTATTCAGGTCCAATACGTTGTTGTATCCCTGCAGATATTTCTCTTTCTAACCAAACAATTACTAGTACACCTATTGTGATTCCTAATACAAGACTGAAAATAGGAACAAGCATCCATATGATCCCATCGACTTCTTTTAAGGATTCCAATCTCGAAAAAGAATTGATAGCTTGTACTTCTGTTGTATCAATTATCATTTTAACGATCAACTTCTCCCATAATGATATCTATGCTACCTAATATCGTCATAATATCAGCCAATTTCATCCTTTTAACTAGCTGAGGAAGAATTTGCAAATTGATAAAACCCGGTGGTCGGATTTTCCATCTCCAAGGAAAAACACTCTTATCTCCTATCAGAAAAATTCCCAATTCTCCTTTTGGGGCTTCAACTCTCACATAAAGTTCTTGCTTCGACAATTCAAAAGTCGGAGAAGGTTTTTTACTAATAAATCGATAGTCAAAATCATTCCATTTCGGATCTCTTAGTGTATCAAAGCGTCGGATTTCTAAATTCTCATAGGGCCCCCCCGGAATTCCTTCTAGAGCCTGTTGAATCATTTTTATGGATTCTGCCATTTCATTGATTCGTACTAAATAACGAGCTAATGAATCCCCTTCTTTTTGCCATTGGACTTCCCAATCGAACTCGTCGTAACACTCATACTGATCAACTTTACGAAGATCCCATTGTATTCCGGAAGCTCGTAGCATTGGTCCCGATAAACCCCAATTTATTGCCTCCGTTCCGCCAATAATGCCTACTCCTTCAACTCGTTTTAAAAAAATAGGATTGCGTGTAATAAGATTTTGATATTCAGCAACCTCTGTTAAAAAATAATCGCAAAAATCCAAACATTTATCTATCCATCCATGAGGTAAATCAGCAGCTACCCCTCCGATACGAAAAAAATTATGCATCATTCGCATACCGGTGGCAGCTTCGAATAGGTCATATATCAATTCTCTTTCTCGAAAAATATAGAAGAAAGGGGTCTGTGCCCCAATATCTGCCATAAAAGGGCCAAGCCATAACAAATGCGAAGCTATACGACTTAACTCCAGCATAATGACTCTGATATAGCTGGCCCTTTTAGGTACTTGAATATTGCCTAACTGCTCCGGTGCATTTACAGTTATTGCTTCTGTGAACATAGTAGCTAAATAATCCCAACGTGTTACATAAGGCAAATATTGTATAATTGTTCGGTTTTCCGCAATTTTTTCCATACCTCTATGTAAATAACCCAATACTGGTTCACAGTCAATAACATCTTCTCCATCTAGAGTAACAATGAGTCGAAGAACACCATGCATTGATGGGTGCTGAGGACCCATATTGACTATCATGAGGTCTTTTCTTGTAACTGGCGTAGTCATAGGTTTTTTCCCGATTCATTCTTCCATGAATTGCTGAAAGCGAAAAGAAGTTCATTACATTACAATTGAAGCGAATAATTCAAACCAACTCTTCAAATTAATTAGCTTTTTTTTGTTTCTCGAATATTCAACTGACCAATTAATTCTTTATAACGTATTCTGTTTTTGTTTGACAAATAAGCCAGCAGCCGTTGACGTTTTCCCAGAATTTTTAGCAGGCCTCTCTGAGACGAATAGTCCTTTTTGTGCAATTTCAAATGTAAAGTAAGTTTCCGTATCTTATTGGTGAAATTAACTACTTGAAATTCAGCGGACCCTCTGTTTTCTTTGTTTTCCTCTTGCAAAATAATTGAAACGAATGCATCTTTTAGCATAAAAGAATTTCCCCCTCCCCCTTTTACAGAACAGATATGAATTTGATTGATCAGTAATAATAATACCGGCTATTTTAATGTAGTATACACAAGAATTTTAATTTCTTTATGGATTGCTTATTTTATCAATTAATATGAATCAATCCAATTTTGAATTTGATTCAGATAGGGATATAAAAAGAGGGTTTTTACACTAACAAAAGTGAATAACTGAAACCTAAAATTACGAAGATTTCCTTGATGCATTTGTAGATCTAATTGATACGTCATTGACTTAGTATCGTAGCAGTTTATATGAAACTGGGATGTAAGACAAGGCATATGTTACGCCGTTTTGTTTACTTTCATAATACCCTATAATTAGAATTATAGGGTATTGTTCGAGTAAGTCTTGAATGAGCCCTTTGAAAGCTTGATACAAGGGAATATAGAGAAATAATGTACCGTCAACGAATTTTGAATCGTGGATACATATATATCCTTAACATGCTGAAACGACTCCCATTATTGGTATCAAACCAATAACGATTCATACAAGCTAAATCTTCTAATCGATAATTAGGCCAAAGAAAGAACTTGAATTTCATTAAGAATTTCATTAATTTTTTTTGATTTCTACCAAGATGTTTACTTTTATTCAAAAATAAACCCCAGTTTCTTATCTTAGGCTCGGTGCAAAGTATTGGATTTTTATCCACACCATTCCTATTCTTTAAGTTGAAAGAAATTAGAATTCTCAACTCTCTACGACGTCTAGATGATAAAATAGTTTCGGGAACAAGAAAATCATAATGATTTTTCTTTCTATTTCCTGTTCTTCTTTGATGGCTAAGATATCTTTGGTTTCGGTATTTTTGATTAATTTCTTGCTTACTTTGATCAACCAACGAAATGCGTATGGTCTGATACATAATAATTTGGCTATAAGTTCCTAGATACAGACGATTTGATTCGAGAATCACTACCTCAAGTTGCCCCAGTTCATCCATCTCTAGTGTAGTTTCATAGTGAATGAGATGTTGATTTATACTCAATAGGTTATTTCTCAGATAGGTTATCACCCAGCTGTTCATTTTTTTGTAATTTAGATTCCACTCTAGCTGGGCTGAAAATCGTTGCATTAGTCCGGGTATTGTTTTCCCCACAAAATAATTGTACCATTTCAATTGAAAAAGCCAATATTGAGCTAAATCGGGGGTTCTTATTCTTCCTCTAAACGCTTCGCCACCTATTTTCATGTACAAGTCCTCAGAAGGTGTTTCTATAATTTCTGTTCCTGTCCTTGATACAAGAAGTCTTTTTTCAATGGGTATAAAATCCCAATTTTTTTGAGTTTGAATCTCTTTATTAGTTTCACTAAAACTAATAGGGAAAGACAAATTTCCAAGAAAAAGTGGACTTGGTATAATCCATGGTTTCACTTTATATGCAGTATAAAGTAGCACATGTTCTGGGAAGAACCAAGGTTCGCAGTCCAAATTTGTTACGGGGTTACTTAGTCTTTCTTTATCTATTTTTATCCAATCAAAAAAGATTTCTTTGGAATTGGGTGGATTGATCTCTGGATTTTGACGAATTTGAATATAATGAAAAGCTTTATTATCATTATCAATATCAAATTGGCTTAGAGCAAAATTTTGCATTTTCCAATCAAAATATTTTCGATCTGGCTTTTTGTCACTATCAATAATATTAGCCTTTCTTAGAAAATTATTGAGATTAATATCCTCATTAACATTAAATAATTTGTGTATAGTGTAATTATAAGAAAGATTTTTCTTCTTATTTACTTGTAATGGTGATCCATAAATAGATGAGTCTTTCTTAGTTTCATAATTAATAGATTTATATGATAAAAGACCATATCTATAGTATTTTTGAAAATTCTCTTGTTGATTTGGTACTGAATATACTTTACACAAATTTTCATTTGTGTAATGAAATAATAGGTCTTTTTCATCTGAACTCCATTTTTGAAAATCTTTATTTTCAGCCGTACAACGTTGATTGACTCTATTTCGCCATTTTTGTGGTATTAATCTAGACCATCTAATCGGAGATAAGTTGTATTGAGGGTGGCCTCTTAACCAGTTTTTCCATTGATCATAACTTCGAGGTTTCTTATGCCTTAATTCGGAATGGAATATTCCTTGTATTTCAAAAGAATCCTTTATTGCAGTCTTAAGAAAAAAAGATGTTCCATGATATTGAAGAACAGATCTTAACTTAGACAAGTTAATAGCTTGGGGTTGTGATAATTTAAAAAATACATATCTTTGCGACAAGGAAGATAAGTCATAAAAGATATGTGAATTTTCCTTAGTAGTTCTAATAGTATAATTAGAACGTGCCTTTTTGATAGTCGAAACCGAAAAAAAGTTCATTTTTTTTTGATTTCTTTCATTATTAGAAATGTATTTCTCAATAATTTTTTCTGGTAAAGGTTGTGTATTGATTCTGGCAATATTAATGATACGTGGAAAGATATCTATGTATATTTTTTCAATAAAAATTTTGAGAAAATAATATAATTTTAAATAATGTAATTGACTGATTAATCGAGCGTTTCTTCGTTTTAATATTTGCCAAATCCTTTTTAGTGGTTGTGATTCTACATTAGAATTTGTACTACTATTTATTCCGGAAGTTTCTTTTTTTTTATCTTTTGTAAGTCTTTGTATTTTATTTTTGATTGTGCTTGTTCTATCAGTTAGATTCTTCATTTCTTGTTCAGTTAGATTCTTCATTTTGTGTTCTGTCTGTAAAGAATTTGCCCGATCTATAGATTGAATTTGAGTAAACGATTCTTCAATTATCTGATTGTTGATTACAGAATCTTTTTTAGTTTCACTTGATTCATCTATTTTTTTCGATCTAACTAATGGAATTTGATTTCTCTTTGAGAATTCTGATATTACTTTTTTGAAAACTCCTAGAATTTTAAAATCTTTAAAAGCCTTCTTTTTTTTCATTTGTTTTCCTAGTTTCTTAAAAATGGGTTTAAAAAAGGAAGTCATCAAAGAAGATCTTTTTCGGGGAGAACCGAAAGGATATTCAGTTTCCATTCCCAAAATGGTTAAAAAACCAAAATCATCTTCCACTTCCTTTTGTAGATTTCGTTTTTTTTTCTTTTTGATTCGATTTCTGCGAGGAGCTTTTAGCTTAGATCTGTGCCAAGGTTTCAAGCGGAAAGGATATAGGATTTTTATGTCAAAACCTTCTGCCATCAAATGGGTCAAAACCTCTTGATCGTTTAGTCCAACACCAAGATGGGTGCATGGAAAATGCCTTTCTCTATTCAATTCCTGAAAATCCTCAACCCACTCAGGAACTTGCAAAAATAATAAACGGCCGATATTTTTAGCTATTATGAGTAAAGGGAGACTTATATTTTTTCTAAGAAACGATTGCATTAGTAATAAGGAACTTCGTATTCCCGAGCCATATGGCAGGTTTTCCCATACGCCCTCCATTTGTATCCGCATTAGTTCTTCCCTGTTTTTTTCCTGGGATGTGATCTTCGCTTTTTCCTCTCTTGTTTTTGTCTGTTTTTTTGTAGAATTTAAAATTTTGGATTTTGTTCTTTTACCCATCCAATTTATAAAAATAAATTTTATTGGATGAGTAAAAAAATAACCGAGGACACTTTTGATTCTGCCCCAAAAAAGCGGGGACTGCGGCTTTGGGTGAAGCAGTTTCAAAATAATAACTTTCCGCCTTTGAGCGCGTGTAGAACTCATGATTAGGTCTCGCTCAAAATCCGGCTCATTCAACATATCTAGGTAAATCGCGTAGTCTTGGCGCGCATAGGGATCAGCCAAATTTTTCGGTTCTTTAGATAGCACTATTTCTTTCATTGCTCTTGAGCAAAGATGAGGTTCTTTCGGCACTCTCCCATATGCGTAGTCGAGAAATTCTGCTTCCATTTCGCTGATTAATTCGGATGACCATCGAGGGACTTTTTTACAGATTTCTTTGATTCCAACCTTTTTACCGATTTCTTTGATTCCAATAGATTTTTTTTTTATTTTTTTATCATGTTTTTCTTCTGAAAATAAAGAAGGGACCTTCAAATTGAGACTCAATCCTGTTTTTCTAGCAAATTTACGGATGAAAGTTAAAAAAATATTAATTTCTGTTGAAAATTCTTTTTTAGAAAATGTATCCATTTTCTGTTCAAATTCTTTCTGTTTAAAGTCTTGGTAATCAGTGTAATCAGTACCAGAAAGAAGGATACCATGAATCTTATTTATTTTAACTGTCTTTCTAAAATTTGTTTTATTTCTGATTGAAGGTGAAAACCACTGTTGGGGTGTTCCACGATATGGTCCGTTCAAAAAAGGATCATACTCTTGAGACAAGTATAATTTTTGATTAGGCCGGTCTTTTTTTTGAGTCTTATCATTATCCTTAACCAATCTAGTTCTTTTTTCAAGTATATCCCGAGAAAGAAATCCCATGTCTAGAGCCTTAATTCTATTAAGTAATTCGTTTTTTATCTTGTTCTTTTTTTTGTTCTTTGTATAAACCCAATGATTATACAGTTCATCATAGGATAGTTTTTCGAGCGTGAACTCGTCTATTCTTCTTTGTATCATTTCCAAAAAAGTTGACAAACTGGGCGGATATGTAAAAGAGATTCTTTGTTTTCCATCACTTCGGCATGTATCAAAAAAATATTGTGACGTTTCGCTTTTTACAGCCCCTTTAAAATCCCTGTCATTGTTTTTTATGTATCGTAATGGTCGATTCCAATCTTTATAATCAAAAAGAAGGATCACAGGAAGTTTTTCAACAAATTCAAACCAGAAGAGTTCCTGTTTATGTTTAGTCCCCTTCGTTTCGGGAGCCCTTTCTATTTTTACATCTCCCTCTTTCTTTCTTACCCTTACCCCCCCTTCTTCCATTGTTAAGGGTTTTTCCAGTTTGTTAGTAAGAAGGGGTGAAGGCATTCTGCCTAAATAGTAGACACAGGTAATAAATAAGATAATACTAAAGGTTCGAGTCATAGAATTTTCCAATATTGACACACGGTACGTAAATTCTGACATAAGGTACTTAATTTGTGACGGAAGGTACTTATTAAATCGAACGT